CCATTTATAGTCTATCTCTTTCTATATATGGAAAGTCAAGAAATTCTCATCGAAACATCGAGAAATTGTGCATATAGAAAACTCTAAAGAAAGAAAAAAGGAGACCCATGCCATGATTTTCAAATCTTTTCTACTTAGTAGTCTAAGTTTCTCGATGAGGATAATTAATTCGGTCGTTGTGGTCGGACTCTATTATGGATTTCTGACCACATTCTACATAGATCCCTCTTAGATCTTCTTTCTCCAATCTTGGGTTAGGGAAGAAGGAGATATTCGCGACTACTGGTGGTTTCATTATGTCATTATGGGGCAGCTCATGATCTTCATATCGATCTATTATCCAACTCCGCATCTATTCTTTCTTAGCTAAACGAGTGGAAGATCCATCCAATTTGGTTATATCATGAACTCGAAAAACGGATCTGAATGTGACTGAAATGCACGATCTTCACAGGTATCACTTTTCACGATACCTAAACCTAAAAGGTGGAATAGCGATTTTCAAACCATTTCCTATAAGAGAATGGTTTCCATTACTTTGAGAAATGTATTCTATATCAAACTATAGCTATTGCATTAAAGAAGAAAAGAAACTAATAGAAGTCGAAGACGCGGAATGGTAGTGAATAGAGAAAAAGATTCTTCTGATTTTCTTGTTCCTGAAAATATTCTATCTATCTCCTAGACGCTGTAGAGAATTGAGAATTTTCATGTCTTTCAATTCTCGTACTCGTAATTGGAAAGTTACGGAAGGAGATCCATCATTTTGTAATGAAAACAACATAAAAAACTCTGGACAATTTCGAAATCAGACCAAGCGTCTTAATACATATGCAAAAAAATTCATTATTGGCCCACCATTGATTACAAGATTTAGCTTTTATGAATCGCTATTGCTTTGATACGAATAATGGCAGTCGTTTCAGTATGTTAAGGATACAGATGTATCCACAATTCATTTAGAGTTACTTAATAGCCTATTTCTTATACTATATCTCTCTCCCGTGAAATTCTCGAGCCGAAAGATGGATGCATATGCTGTGTTTCATTTTGCTAAATGATATCAATTAAATGGTGTATCAATTCTATAAATTGGATATAGCAATAAATAAATCAGCAAAATTCTTTTATTTTAGATAGAAGAAATGTTTCTTCTATCTAAAATAAAAGAATGTACCCTTCTATCCAAATCCAATTTGCATCGATAAAATAAATCCAAATTATAGATTCCAGCAGTAGATGAATAATTGCAAATTTTTGTGTGTACGAGATTCGAATAACTTCAAAATAACTGACATAATTTTTTATTTTTCCTGATCAGAAAAATACATGAAAAAGAAAGGAGGTAGAAAAATTTTTTGATTTATGGTTAAAGAAGAAAAACAAGAAAACAGGGGTTCTGTTGAATTTCAAGTATTCAGTTTCACCAATAAGATACGGAGACTTGCTTCACATTTGGAATTACACAAAAAAGATTTTTCATCGGAAAGAGGTCTACGAAGACTTTTGGGAAAACGTCAACGTTTGCTGGCTTATTTGGCAAAGAAAAATAGAGTACGTTATAAGAAATTAATAAGTCAGTTGGATATTCGGGAGAAGTAATTTAATCGTTCGAATTTTTTTCTTATTTTATTAGTAGTCTTATAGTAGTTTTAGATTTTGCATTTTGATGAGCCTCGTTTTGAGGAATTCATGGAATAATGAATTAAGGAAGAAAAAAGAATATGAGTCTACCGTTTACAAGAAAAGATCTAATGATAGTCAATATGGGCCCTCAGCACCCATCAATGCATGGTGTTCTTCGCCTGATCGTTACTCTCGATGGTGAAGATGTTGTTGATTGTGAACCCATATTAGGCTATTTACACAGAGGAATGGAAAAAATCGCCGAAAACAGAACTATTATACAATATTTGCCTTATGTAACACGGTGGGATTATTTAGCTACTATGTTTACAGAAGCAATAACGGTAAATGCACCTGAATTCTTAGAAAATATTCAAATACCTCAAAGAGCCAGCTATATTCGGGTAATTATGTTAGAATTGAGCCGTATAGCTTCTCACTTATTATGGCTTGGGCCTTTTATGGCGGATCTTGGCGCACAAACTCCTTTTTTCTACATTTTTAGAGAGAGAGAATTGATATATGATCTATTTGAAGCTGCTACAGGTATGCGAATGATGCATAATTACTTTCGCATCGGCGGAGTAGCTGCCGATCTACCTTATGGATGGATGGATAAATGTTTAGATTTCTGTGATTATTTTTTACGAGGAGTTGTTGAATATCAACAACTTATTACACAGAATCCTATTTTTTTAGAACGAGTTGAAGGAGTAGGTTTTATTAGCGGAGAAGAAGCTGTAAATTGGGGCTTATCGGGACCAATGTTACGAGCTTCTGGAATACAATGGGATCTTCGTAAAATTGATCCTTATGAGTCGTACAATCAATTCGATTGGAAAGTCCAATGGCAAAAAGAAGGAGATTCGTTAGCTCGCTATTTAGTACGAATTGGTGAAATGAAGGAATCCATTAAAATTATTCAACAAGCTATAGAGAAAATTCCTGGAGGACCATATGAAAATTTAGAAGCCCGACGCTTTAAGAAAGCAAAGAATTCGGAATGGAATGATTTTGAATATAGATTTCTTGGTAAAAAACCTTCCCCGAATTTTGAATTATCAAAGCAAGAGCTATATGTAAGAGTAGAAGCTCCAAAAGGTGAATTAGGAATTTATCTGGTAGGAGATGACAGTCTTTTCCCCTGGAGATGGAAAATCCGTCCACCCGGTTTTATTAATTTACAAATTCTTCCTCAGCTAGTTAAAAAAATGAAATTGGCTGATATCATGACGATATTAGGTAGTATAGATATCATTATGGGGGAAGTTGATCGTTGAAATGATAATAGATAGGGTAGAGGTAGAAACTATCAATTCTTTTTCGAAATCGGAATTATTAAAAGAAGTCTATGGACTGATATGGATTCTACCTATTTTGACCCTCCTACTGGGAATCACAATAGAAGTACTTGTAATTGTGTGGTTAGAAAGAGAAATATCCGCATCGATACAACAACGTATTGGTCCTGAATATGCCGGCCCCTTAGGACTGCTTCAAGCTATAGCAGATGGAACTAAGCTTATTTTTAAAGAGGATATCCTCCCATCCCGAGGAGAGATTCCTTTATTTAGCATTGGACCCTCTATAGCAGTCATATCTGTTTTATTAAGTTTTTTAGTTATCCCTTTTGGATATCATTTTGTTTTAGCTGATCTTAGTATTGGTGTTTTTTTATGGATTGCCATTTCAAGTATTGCTCCTATTGGTCTTCTTATGGCAGGATATAGCTCAAATAATAAATATTCTTTTTCAGGTGGTCTACGAGCAGCTGCTCAATCTATTAGTTATGAAATACCATTAACTTTTTGTGTGCTAGCAATATCTCTACGTGTGATTCGTTAAAAAAGGATCTTTTCCTGTAAAATTCATTGAATACTTATCTTCCTTTTCTTATTCTGTATTCAGGTCGGTAAGTCAAACTAGATAGCTATATGAGTGAAACAAAACAACTTATTAATTTGTAGTAAAAATAAAAAATCTCATTTCCTACGTACAAGAAAAAGTTGAAGTAAACATAAGCAGTGTAAACTCTTTACCCCAAGATTGAGATTGTTTGATTAGTCATCATATCTTGAAGCGGGCAAGAATAAAGGATTCACGATATGGAATTCCATTACTAGAATATTTTTAGTTATTACTAGAACTTATAACCATATAAAAGAATCCATAAAAAGTTAGTGAGGGATTAGGAACACTAAAGTACATAAAGGATTAGTAATGAGAGAATCTAAATCATTAGACATTCTTCTTCATAAAAGGAATCATAATAAGGGCTTGAAATTGGTGGAAATAATCAAGTAGTACTTTCTTCGGATTCCGATCCAGAGTATATTCCCATTCACTTGTTAAGGAAATAGCTATCAAGAACGAATTAACCCTTTATTTCTTTTTTCTTTTTAAGTATCCCCTTCCCCGGGAAAGAAGAATAGGACAAAAGATATGAAATGCAATACAAAAAAGATCTTTATTTCTTCTTTATGGAATTCTTCATGAACTAATATCCAATTCTTTTCATTTATTTATTGCTATAACGAGTGTTTTATTCCAATAATAAGTTATTACTCAATAAGAAAAAACTGTCATTTTTTTATATAAAGGATAAGATCAATTCGGAAGCGCTTTTTTATTATTTTAGCAGACGGAATTGCTTTGGTCTAATTTAGGACTTTCCAATCCATTTTATCTTACCTAATTCTATCTACGCGAGGGGATAAGATCGAAAAGAAATAATCCTTTTTTCTGATCATAGAGGAGCCGTATGAAGCTAAGGTTTCATGTACGGTTTTGGAATAGCGGTGGGAACTGTGATGTTATCATCGACTATGATTATCTAACAGTTCAAGTACGGTTGATATAGTTGAAGCACAGTCCAAATATGGTTTTTTGGGATGGAATCTTTGGCGTCAGCCTATAGGTTTTTTAGTTTTTCTAATTTCTTCTTTGGCAGAATGTGAAAGATTACCCTTTGATTTACCAGAAGCAGAGGAAGAATTAGTAGCGGGTTATCAAACCGAATATTCCGGTATTAAATACGGTTTATTTTATCTTGCTTCTTACCTAAATTTATTAGTTTCCTCTTTATTTGTAACTGTTCTCTACTTAGGTGGGTGGAATTTTTCTATTCCCTATATATCCTTTTTTGGATTTTTCCAAATTAATAAAATTGTGGGAATTTTGGAAATGATAATGGGTATCCTTATTACATTAACTAAAGCTTTTTTATTTCTCTTCATTTCTATAACAATAAGATGGACTTTACCCCGTATGAGAATGGATCAGTTATTAAATCTTGGCTGGAAATTTCTTTTACCTATTTCTCTGGGCAATCTCTTATTAACAACTTCTTCCCAACTCGTTTCACTATAAATAAGATAATACAATAACAGTAAGAATATCTTCAACGCAAAAGTTCTCTCAAACAAGAGAAAGAAACATACCTTTTTCATAGATATTTAGAATATGTTCCCTATGATAACTGGGTTCATTAGTTATGGTCAACAAACAATACGTGCCGCAAGATACATTGGTCAAGGTTTCATAATTACCTTATCCCACACAAATCGTTTACCTGTAACGATTCACTACCCTTATGAAAAATCAATTACATCAGAGCGTTTCCGCGGGCGAATCCACTTTGAATTTGATAAATGTATTGCTTGTGAAGTATGTGTTCGTGTATGCCCAATAGATCTACCCCTTGTGGATTGGAGATTTGAAAAGGATATTAAAAAGAAACAATTGCTTAATTATAGTATTGATTTCGGAGTTTGTATATTTTGTGGTAACTGTGTTGAATATTGTCCGACAAACTGTTTATCAATGACTGAAGAATATGAACTTTCCACTTATGATCGTCATGAATTGAATTATAATCAAATTGCTTTGAGTCGGTTACCAATCTCCATAATGGAGGATTACACAATTCAAACAATTAGGAATTCGCCTCAAAGTAAAATTGACGAAGAAAAATCTTGGAATTCAAGAACGATTACTGATTACTAGGTACTAGGATTTTTTTTGTTAGAAAAATCCAATAGTTTTTTACTAACTATAAAGAATAATTAATAACTACCGCTTATTAAAAATTATTCTTGATTTAAAATGAGAATAGATTTTCGTGATGTGATTTCTAACTATACAATTTTTATATAAATATCCTAATGCCTTATCCCTTTTTCTTTTCTTGAATCTTTTAGTTTTAGTCAGTTCATGAAAAATTTTATACTATTAATTTATTCTTATCCATAATGGATTTACCCGGACCAATACATGAGATTCTTGTGCTATTTGGGGGATTTGTTCTTCTACTAGGGGGTCTAGGAGTAGTATTACTTACCAACCCAATTTATTCTGCCTTTTCACTGGGATTAGTTCTTGTTTGTATATCCTTATTCTATTTTTTATTGAATTCCTACTTTGTAGCTGTCGCACAACTTCTTATTTATGTGGGAGCCATAAATGTCTTGATCATATTTGCTGTAATGTTTGTAAATGGCTCAGAGTGGTCTAAAGATAAGAATTATTGGACTATTGGGGATGGGTTTACTTCACTTGTTTCTATAACTATTCCTTTTTCACTAATGACTACTATCCCAGATACGTCATGGTATGGAATTCTTTGGACTACAAGATCAAACCAAATAGTAGAACAGGGTCTCATAAATAACGTTCAACAAATTGGGATTCATTTAGCAACCGATTTTTATCTTCCATTTGAACTCATTTCCCTAATTCTTCTAGTTTCTTTAATAGGGGCAATTACTATGGCTAGACAATAATAAATTTTATTAATTTTCAAATCTAAAAAAATAACTAAAGAATAAAATAATTTTGATTTAGTAAAATCCATCTACTGTCGACACAACAAATACTTTTTTTTTCTCTTTTGTTGCGTAATTGTTCGATTCTAATTAATTGAATCGGTTCAATTCTTGTCCTCATATTGAAATGAATCGAGATTGATAAGGAGTTAGTTAATGATGTTTGAGCATGTACTTTTTTTGAGTGTCTATTTATTTTCGATTGGTATCTATGGATTGATTACAAGCCGAAACATGGTTAGAGCTCTAATATGTCTTGAACTTATACTGAATTCAATTAATCTAAATCTCGTAACATTTTCTGCTCTATTTGATAGTCGCCAATTAAAAGGAGACATTTTCGCAATTTTTGTTATAGCCCTTGCGGCGGCTGAAGCAGCTATTGGACTATCCATTCTTTCTTCCATCCATCGTAACAGGAAATCAACTCGTATCAATCAATCGAATTTTTTGAATAATTAGATATAGATTTCTCTAAACAAAGGCGCATATAGAATAATATGGAACCTTAAGATTAATAAAATTCGAGTCTTCTTTTCTTATTTTTATTTGAGAATACCCATTTTTGAAGTAGGTTATTTCAGAGTATTCTTTTTTACTTATTGAATTTTGCATTTTTGCAATTCATTGATATTGCAATATTCAAATTGCAATAATTTATATTGCAAAGATAATAGCCAATTTATTTTTATTGGCTAATTCGAATTAGTATGTAGAATTCGTATAATTATGACTGTTGAAGCCTTAAATTCAAGTCTCTTGGCTCTTTTCATGCTTTCTCACAAACAGATTAAGAAATATATTGCATTATTTATTCAAGTTTGGATAAACCATTGCTTCGTCTGGTGTCTACAATACATATAACTTATATAGTACTAATTTCATTTTTACCAGATCGAAAATTGTTATGTTGAAAAGGAAAATTTCTAGATCCAATGTCACATTCTGTAAAAATTTATGATACATGTATAGGATGCACTCAATGTGTACGAGCTTGTCCAACAGATGTATTAGAAATGATACCTTGGGATGGATGTAAAGCCAAGCAAATTGCTTCTGCGCCGAGAACCGAAGATTGTGTGGGTTGTAAGAGATGCGAATCTGCCTGCCCAACAGATTTTTTAAGTGTCCGCGTTTATTTAGGGCCTGAAACAACCCGCAGCATGGCTCTATCTTATTGATACGTTACAAAAAACTCCACTTGAATCGTTTGATTCCTCTTTACCGAAGAAGCCTGTGCTCAAAATAATTGAGCATGGGCTTTTCTGGTCAAAACGTATCTTGTCTTTATTACTTTATCATGAGTTATTTTCCTTGGTTAACAATACTTGTTGTTTTTCCGATATTTGCAGGTTCATTAATTTTCTTTTTACCCCATAAAGGAAACAAAATCGTTAGGTGGTATACTATATCTATTTGTTTATTAGAATTCCTTCTAATGACGTATGCATTCTGTTATCATTTCCAATTAGAGGATCCCTTAATGCAATTAAGGGAGGATTCTAAATGGATAGATGTTTTTGATTTCCACTGGAGATTGGGAATCGATGGACTTTCAGTAGGATCTATTTTATTGACAGGATTTATCACTACTTTAGCTACTTTAGCGGCTTGGCCAATTACCCGGAATTCGCGATTATTCTATTTCCTGATGCTAGCAATGTATAGTGGTCAAATAGGATTATTTTCTTCACGAGACCTTTTACTTTTTTTTATCATGTGGGAGTTAGAATTAATTCCTGTTTACTTACTTTTAGCTATGTGGGGGGGGAAAAGGCGTCTATATTCAGCTACCAAGTTTATTTTGTATACTGCAGGCGGTTCCATTTTTTTCTTAATCGGAGTTCTGGGTATGGGCTTATATGGTTCTAACGAACCAACATTAGACTTGGAACAATTGATTAATCAATCATACCCTGCAACATTAGAAATAATACTTTATTTTGGCTTCCTTATTGCTTATGCTGTCAAATTGCCGATTATACCTCTACATACGTGGTTACCAGATACCCACGGGGAAGCACATTACAGTACATGTATGCTTTTAGCGGGAATCCTATTAAAGATGGGAGCATACGGATTGATTCGGATCAATATGGAATTGTTACCTCATGCTCATTATCTATTTTCCCCCTGGTTGGTAATAATAGGAGCGGTGCAAATAATCTATGCAGCTTCAACTTCTCTTGGTCAACGAAATTTCAAAAAAAGAATAGCCTACTCCTCCGTATCTCACATGGGTTTCATAATTATAGGAATTGGTTCCATAACCAACATTGGACTAAATGGAGCTATTTTACAAATATTATCCCATGGATTTATTGGTGCTACACTATTTTTCTTAGCAGGAACGACTTGTGATAGAATGCGTCTTGTTTATCTCGAAGAACTGGGAGGGATATCTATACCAATGCCAAAAATGTTTACTATGTTTAGTAGCTTTTCAATGGCTTCTCTTGCCTTACCAGGAATGAGCGGTTTTGTTGCGGAATTAGTAGTATTTTTCGGACTAATTACTAGTCCAAAATTTATGTTAATGCCAAAAATTCTAATTACTTTTATAATGGCAATTGGAATGATATTAACTCCTATTTATTTATTATCTATGTTACGCCAAATGTTCTATGGATACAAGTTATTTCATGTTCCAAACGCTAATTTCGTGGATTCTGGACCAAGAGAACTCTTTCTTTTAATCTGTATCTTTTTACCAGTAATAGGAATTGGTATTTATCCAGATTTTGTTCTCTCGCTATCCGTTGACAGAGTAGAGGCTCTCTTATCCAATTATTATCCTAAATAGGATTTTTTTTAACTAGTCCTCTATATTTCATAATAGAAAAGCCAAAAAATTCCGAAAAAAGTAAAAAAGTCTAATTAGATCTATGTCTAATTTTCGGGAACCCCTTTGAACGTCTTTTCAAGGGGGTTCCCGAATCAAACAAAAATGGGAAAAACCTTCATTTTATAAATGTTTTATGTTATGTAATCATTTAGATGGTAATGTAAATGAACCATAACTATGTAAACCTATTCCTAAAAGATTGATACCAAAATAGCAGATCCAAATTATAAGAAATCCTATCGAAGCTACAAATGCAGAATTCGTACCTTTCCAATTTGCATTTGTTCTACTATGCAAATAAATTGCAAATATGGTCCAGGTAATAAATGCCCAAGTTTCCTTAGGATCCCAATTCCAATAGGATCCCCACGCCTCATTAGCCCATACTGCTCCACAAAGAATACCTATGGTTAAAAGGGTAAACCCTAGACTAATAACACGATAACTCCAAGAATCCAAACGCTCGGTTAATTGATATTTGTAATAATTTGGAAATGAAGGAAAAGAGTTGTTTTTTAAGGCACTTCTTTTTGCATAGAAATATTCAATCTCACTAAATAAAAATGTTTTAAGTAATTTTTTTTTTTTCTTTTTAGAAAAAAAATCGAAATTCTTTCGAAATCTAATGATTAGAAGAGCGGCGGATAATAAGGATCCGCACAAAAGAGTTGCATAGCTTAGTAACATCATACTGACATGCATCATTAACCACTGAGATTGGAGAGCAGGTACTAGTATTGTAGATTGATGCATTTCAGTTAAAAGACCAGACGTGGCAAAGCCTTGCGTTAAAATAGTACTTGGCGTAGTTATTGCGCTTAAATCATTTTTAGAGTTCTGTATCTTAGGAATAGTATGAAGAATATACAGAGCCCATGAAAGGAAGATCAATGACTCATATAAATTACTTAATGGAAAATGTCCCGAAGAAACCCAACGAGAAACTAAGAATCCTGTTATAGAGAAAAAAGTAGCTATCATTCCTTTTTCTGACGAATCACGTAATCCCCTAAGTTCACGAACTAATAAGGTTATCAAATGAATCGTAATCACAATTGAAATAGTTGAGAAAGAGATATGAGTTAGTATATGTTCTAAAGTTGCAAATAGCATAAAGAGAAGGTCCCATTACAAAATTGGAAATTTCGAACTGAATCCATTTTCTAATCTATTGTATTCTTTTTCGAGAATGCCGCCACTCGGACTCGAACCGAGATGCTTGAGCACTGCTTCCTAAGAGCAGCGTGTCTACCAATTTCACCATGGCGGCTAACTTGAAATAATAGTTAACTTAAAAGAATAATAGTTATTTTCTCACGAATCGTCGAGATTGAGAGAATCCATAGAATTTAGGAAAATTCTAATTTCATCATTAAATACAAAGAGTTTTGTATATTGCAAGAATACTCTACTTTTGATAATAGAATCCTCCTTTTTTTATGAGGATTCTATTATCAAAAGTTCTTTGATAGAAAAAAAGAATACTGAGGACACAATATACCAAATAACCGAATAACAGAGGGATTAGTTCTAAGAATATTGTACCCAGGAATTAGACACATAAAAGTACATTCATTAATTAATCCAAATTATTCATTCATATTAAATAATTGGAATTTCTTTCTGATCGGTCAATTCAGATTATTTCAAAACCTGATTATTTGTTTGTTACCCAGAAAAACCTTTTGGTTTTGGCTGCTCATTGCCGCTCAAAAATGATCTTGATTTTGCTAAGGAATAAGATTGTACTATGGAAAAATAAGTTTTTTTCTTCCAAATATTTTTACGAATACGCTTTTTTGACATCGAAGTACGTTTTTTTGGAACTGCCATTCAAAAGGAGAATTAGTTTTTTCTAGTTGTATGTGAAAGACATCTATTGCTGCAAATCAATCCTTCTTTCTGTTTTTTCTTAGTATTTATACTTAGATACTGAAAGATAATGAAATTAAAAATTCTTTTTTACTTCATTTTGTCTAATATGGATAAGACAAGAGTTTTTCGCGTATTTTTCATATATATTTAGACTTTGTTTTAATAATATACAATATATACAAAGATATATTATATACAAAGGTTTTCTATTTAAATCAATTTATATATCAAATATACTCGATATATAAAAGGGGGATAAGCCCCCATATAATATGGGGAGATAAAACGAAGATAAAATTCAAATAGTTAATTAAGTTGAGAAAATATTCAAGAATTGAATTCCTGTCAAAATAAAAAAAGAATTAGTCTCTTAAACAAGATATTCTAAAACTTAGATAATTCTAGTCATTAGGATTTCCATTTTATATGAAGTAAAGAATATTCGAGAATTTCCGATAAATATAAAATTCAAATCTAGTTGAAATTTAATCAATCAGTTACGAAATAAGAGAGCTATTTCATTTTAACAGAAAGAAAAAAAAGAATAGAAATCGAAAATAAATTGATTCAATCTTTTTTTGTATTTTAATAAATATCTTTTTTTTTATCTACTAACTAAATAACTAAATTCTTTGATTAACTTTTTGAATTTAAGCAACTAAATCCATTCTGAATTTTTGAATATTTCAATGAGACAAATTTAGAAAAAATAAAAATTCCAGTATTTTTTCTTATTCTTATTTTAAAAATTTCTTCAGAAAGAAATAAGAATAGGTTTGGTGAATCGGAAACAATTTTATAGAAAAAAATAACTATAAATTTCAACTAAAAATTGCTATTTCTTTTCTTATGGAACATACATATCAATATGCCTGGGTAATCCCTCTTCTCCCACTTCCAGTTATTATGTCAATGGGGTTTGGCCTTTTTCTTATTCCGACAGCAACAAAAAATCTTCGTCGCATATGGGCTTTTCCTAGTATTTTACTCTTAAGTATAGCTCTGGTATTCTCAGTTCACCTGTCTATTCAACAAATAAAAGGTAGTTCTATCTATCAATATCTATGGTCTTGGACCATCAATAATGATTTTTCCTTAGAATTTGGATACTTGATCGACCCTCTTACTTCTATTATGTTAATACTAATTACTACTGTAGGAATCCTGGTTCTTATTTATAGTGACGATTATATGTCTCACGATGAGGGATATTTGAGATTTTTCGTTTATATAAGTTTTTTTAATACTTCCATGTTGGGATTGGTTACTAGTTCCAATTTGATACAAATTTATTTTTTTTGGGAACTTGTGGGAATGTGTTCCTATTTATTGATAGGCTTTTGGTTTACACGACCACTTGCAGCGAGTGCTTGTCAAAAAGCTTTCGTAACTAATCGTGTAGGGGATTTTGGTTTGTTATTAGGAATTTTAGGTTTTTTTTGGATAACAGGTAGTTTAGAGTTTCGGGATTTGTTCAAAATAGCTAATAACTGGATTCCTAATAATGGGATTAATTCATTACTTACTATTTTGTGTGCTTTTTTATTATTTCTTGGGGCAGTTGCAAAATCTGCACAATTCCCTCTTCACGTATGGTTACCCGATGCTATGGAAGGACCCACTCCCATTTCGGCTCTTATACACGCAGCAACTATGGTTGCTGCGGGGATTTTTCTTGTAGCTCGACTTCTTCCTCTTTTCATATCCCTACCTTTGATAATGAGTTTCATTTCCTTAGTAGGTACAATAACACTTTTTTTAGGAGCTACTTTAGCTCTTGCTCAGAGAGATATTAAAAGAAGCTTAGCCTATTCTACAATGTCTCAATTGGGTTATATGATGTTAGCTCTAGGTATAGGTTCTTATCAAGCAGCTTTATTCCATTTGATCACTCATGCTTATTCGAAAGCCTTATTGTTCTTGGGATCCGGATCCGTTATTCATTCAATGGAACCTCTTGTTGGATATTCACCAGATAAAAGTCAGAATATGGTTCTTATGGGTGGTTTAAAAAAATATGTTCCTATTACAAGAATAACTTTTTTATTGGGTACACTTTCTCTTTGTGGTATTCCACCTCTTGCTTGCTTCTGGTCCAAAGATGAAATCCTTAGTAATAGTTGGTTGTATTCACCTTTTTTTGGAATAATAGCTTCTTTTACTGCAGGATTAACTGCATTTTATATGTTTCGAATATATTTACTTACTTTTGATGGGTATTTGCGTGTTCATTTTCAAAATTACAGTAGTACAAACGAAGGTTCGTTGTATTCAATATCCTTATGGGGAAAAAGCATACCCAAAGGAGTCAATAGAGATTTTGTTTTATCAACAATGAAGAGTGGAGTTTCTTTTTTTTCACAAAATATACCCCAAATTCCTGGTAATACAAGAAATAGGATAGGATTCTTTAGTACTTCCTTTGGAGCGAAAAATACTTTTGTTTATCCTCGCGAAACTGGAAATACTATGCTATTTCCTCTTCTTATATTACTGCTTTTTACTTTGTTCATTGGATCCATAGGAATCCATTTTGATAATGGAGTAATGGATAATGGAACATCGGAGTTAACCATATTATCAAAGTGGCTAACCCCTTCAATAAGCCTTTTCCAAGAAAGTTCTAATTCTTCTATAAATTCATATGAATTTCTCACTAATGCAATTTCTTCTGTAAGTTTAGCTATTTTTGGTCTATTCATAGCATATATATGTTATGGATCCGCTTATTCCTTTTTTCAGAATTTGAATTTGAAAAATTCCCTTGTAAAAGGAAATCCTCAAAAGAACCTTTTGGATCAAGTAAAAAAAAAAGTATATAGTTGGTCATATAATCGAGGTTATATAGATGTTTTCTATACTAGGCTCTTTATCCTGGGTATAAGAAGATTTGCTGAACTAACGCATTTTTTTGATAAAGGTATTATTGATGGAATTATCAATGGAGTAGGTCTTGCTGGTTTTTGTATAGGAGAAGAAATAAAATATGTGGGAGGAGGGCGAATATCGTCTTATCTATTCTTTTTTTTATGTTATGTATCCTTCTTCTTATTCTTTTTTCTTCCTTAATTCATTATTCCATGAATTCCTCAAAACGAGGCTCATCAAAATGCAAAATCTAAAACTACTATAAGACTACTAATAAAATAAGAAAAAAATTCGAACGATTAAATTACTTCTCCCGAATATCCAACTGACTTATTAATTTCTTATAACGTACTCTATTTTTCTTTGCCAAATAAGCCAGCAAACGTTGACGTTTTCCCAAAAGTCTTCGTAGACCTCTTTCCGATGAAAAATCTTTTTTGTGTAATTCCAAATGTGAAGCAAGTCTCCGTATCTTATTGGTGAAACTGAATACTTGAAATTCAACAGAACCCCTGTTTTCTTGTTTTTCTTCTTTAACCATAAATCAAAAAATTTTTCTACCTCCTTTCTTTTTCATGTATTTTTCTGATCAGGAAAAATAAAAAATTATGTCAGTTATTTTGAAGTTATTCGAATCTCGTACACACAAAAATTTGCAATTATTCATCTACTGCTGGAATCTATAATTTGGATTTATTTTATCGATGCAAATTGGATTTGGATAGAAGGGTACATTCTTTTATTTTAGATAGAAGAAACATTTCTTCTATCTAAAATAAAAGAATTTTGCTGATTTATTTATTGCTATATCCAATTTATAGAATTGATACACCATTTAATTGATATCATTTAGCAAAATGAAACACAGCATATGCATCCATCTTTCGGCTCGAGAATTTCACGGGAGAGAGATATAGTATAAGAAATAGGCTATTAAGTAACTCTAAATGAATTGTGGATACA